TTAAGCAACTATTCAGAGTTCCCAGAGCTCCTTGTAATGCTTGTTGTAAAACCCTCTGTTGCACTTGATTAATCGCCCTTTGTTGTTCAAAATGAATCGTTTCATTTTTGTAATTTTCGAATTGTTCTAAAGTTGTATAAATTGAATTTATTAAATTCAATTTTTCTCGTTCTATCTCGGAATAACCATTCACTCGAAACCGATCCGCTTCCGTTTCTACTTTCCTTAAGCGGGCCCGGGCTTTGTCCAGCTGTTCAACGGCTGCTTCCCCTAGTTCTTCTGAATTTCGAATAGTTCTCAAGATTCTCTGTTTTCGATTATCTAATAAATCACTTAATGAAAGTAGATTCTCTTTCCATTTATTTAAAAATGTCTATGATCTCTTCCCGAACCAAACATGAATCTTTCAATTCATTTGGCTCTCACACTCAATTCCTTAATAGGAAATTTCCCTATCTTTATTATCGAATGAGCCTATCCTCTTTTCTCTATTTCTAAAAATCTTGAAAATGATTACCAATACAAGATTCAAATATTTGGAGGACTCTTCTGACCAAACAAATAATTGTCAGCAAAGTTGTTTTTTTTATTCAAATCCAAAGAATTCTCATTAATTTATACGTAGGTCATCAATTCCGCATTGTATAAAAGGAGGCGTTAAACAAAACACCTGTTTTTCCTATTTTTCATCGTAAAGAGAATTCAAGTCATTTTATCGACATGAGTGTTCTATATCGAAAAAATTAGAATTTCTGTATTAACATAGTGGTAGAAAGAATACTACATTGCGTCTAAACTTCAAACTGGTTAGCTTTAACCATGGTAATGCTCCAAAATTCTTGGTTGATAGAGAATCAAAGTAGATTTACCAATGAATCGCGAAATGCTATGGTTCTTAACTATTTTTTTGTTTATTTAGTAAGAAGTCATTCGCCGGATCATGCACGTTTTTTTAGTTATAACGAAAAAAGTGCAGTTGGTTGGATCCAATCTATTCTTTGAAATAAACAACTCGCACACACTCCCTTTCCAAAAAAAATTAATACACCTAACACTACACTTAGATTTATTAGATTTGTTGCTAAAATATCGGTATCAAACCCGAAACTTCCGGCGGATGGCCAGTAAATGAAGCAAAGAAAAGAATCGGTTATATTTTTCATATGATCGCACCTCCTCTTATGGATAGACTAATTTTGTTTCTACTATTCCCAGTTTTTTGATTTTTTTATTCGTTTTTTTATATTAAATTAAAGTTTATTCTATAATATTTTCATTTCTTACTACTAATTAATATGAATTAGTAGTAAGAATATGAATATAATTAGAATTTTATTCTATCTTTCTATCTATTAGAGAATATAGAATATATTTATTAATAAATATATTCTATATTTTGAATTGGTTAGTCAATTGAAAGATTCCCGATAAGAATGATACCTCTTAGAAGTAGATACTAGTTCTTATGTCAATTGCAAAATATCTAGTTGTTTTCAATTCTAAATTAAAAATAAGGGGGCGCTCATTGGACTAAATAAAGGGACGGAAGAAGGCGAATCAGTATGTTAATCCGAATGAAGAATAAATTGTAGGAGTTAAATCGGAATATATATATAGATTCTATATATATAGAAAAGCAATAGCAGCAATGAAAGTCCACGGAAAAACAATATGTATTTTTCTATTTTTTTAAAAGATTAAACAAAAGGATTGGCAAATAAAAGCGCTAATGCTACAACCAGCCCATAAATAGTTAAAGCTTCCATAAAAGCCAGACTAAGTAATAAAGTACCCCTTATTTTGTCCTCTGCTTCCGGTTGTCGCGCAATCCCTTCTACAGCTTGCCCTGCAGCTGTACCTTGACCAACCCCAGGTCCAATAGAAGCAAGCCCGACGGCCAACCCAGCAGCGATAACAGAAGCAGCAGAAATCAGTGGATCCATGATAAGTTTCTCCTATTCCAAATAAAATAAAGAAATAGTTAATAATATAATCAACCAAGAAATTATGACTTAATTATTTCATTCTTCATTTATCTAGTCGAAGTTTAATTCATGAATAATTTTTATTGAATTATCCAAATAACTTCGATATTCATTTTTTTTTCGTTTCTACCCATGTAGTTTTTTTTGAATACATACAATTTTTGTTCTTATCTTAAATTTTGAACCATTCTTTTAATTCTTCGTTCTTTCTTTTTCTTTATTTCCATTTTTGAGTTATTCAATTCACAATTACAAGAGATGGAATGGAAGGACTCTTTTTTTCGAATCCCCACCTAAATTTAGAGTAGTAGCAGGACAAATTTAGATAGATAGTCATAGATAACTAATGAATATCTACTATGACATATACATGTGTTTGTTCGATACCGTAAACCAATTAGTTATACCTTAGATTCAATAGGATTCGAGAATCATTTTTGGAAACCCCCTCGAAAGACCAAATTATTACTATGGAAATATTCGAATTGAAGTGATCTAAATGTGATTTTATATATATATATATATATATTTTATTTAGGAAAATCAATTAAACTTTGGTCAATCCTTAAATGTGAATGAATGAAACGGAAATATTTTGTAGTTCGATATAACATCTTTTTTTGAATCACATGTCGTAAACAACGTAGATATCATCCGAAATGATAGTTCCCAATCTATTATTAATATTATTCTAATATTAATTAAATATAATATACTAACCATTAAATATAACTAATCAATTTTGACATCTAATAATATAATAATAATTTTAATTATACTAATAAAAAGGTTGAATATCTTTATAGTTCTAATTGAAGGAACAAAATAATAAATAAAAATAATATTCATTGGAGTAAAATACAAATGGGTCAAAAAAAGACTATTTTTCGAAAAAATAGGAAAAAGATCTATCTAAAAGATCTTTTTCCTATTTTTTTTTTTATTACCATTCCCTGGGAATCGTTTTTATTTTATTTATACTTACTTAGTACATTTTTGGGGGTGGGTTAGATAATCCCTTTGATTATTATTAAAAATTTTCAAAATTTCTTTCTATTTTTTATTTATGTTTATTTTATTAAGTAGAGTAGATTATTGTGAGCCACACATACTTTGTCGCAGGCTAAAGTAAAAAAAAAAAGACTATTTTGATAACTAATCAATGATGCCCTTCCATGGATTCACCTATATAAGCCGCAGCTAAGGTAGCAAAAATAAGAGCTTGAATACCGCTTGTAAATAATCCCAGAAACATAACAGGTATAGGAACTACTAAAGGTACTAACGAAACAAGAACAACAACTACTAATTCATCAGCTAATATATTTCCGAAAAGTCGAAAACTAAGTGATAAGGGTTTTGTGAAATCTTCTAAGATGTTAATCGGTAAAAGGATTGGAGTTGGTTGGATGTATTTACCAAAATAAGCCAATCCTTTTTTTGAAATACCCGCATAGAAATAGGCTACTGACGTAAGTAAAGCTAATGCAACAGTAGTATTTATATCATTTGTGGGTGCAGCTAATTCTCCATGAGGTAATTTTATAATTTTCCAAGGCAAAAGAGCCCCTGACCAATTCGAAACAAAAATAAATAGAAACAAAGTTCCGATAAACGGAACCCACGGACCATATTCTTCTCCAATCTGAGTTTTGCTCACGTCTCGGATGAATTCAAGGACATATTCAAAGAAATTCTGACCGGACGTTGGAATAGTTTGTGGATTTCTAACAACTAGAATGGTTGAAATTAATAAGATAGCAATTACAACCCAAGAGGTAATAAGTACTTGAGCATGCACTTGAAAATCTCCTATTTGCCAATAGAAATGTTGACCTACTTCGACAGCAGATATATCATAGAATCTGTTTAATGTGTTGATGTAACATAATAGAACATTCATATTGCCCTGCCCTCTAAAAAAAATATATATAACTTGAAAGGGAATTATTTTGATTCAACCATTTCCTTATTTGACTTTCATTTCCTTTTCTATTTTGAATACCTACTAATCACAAAATATTTATTTTTGCACAATTTTGTAATGCTATCCAACCAAATCTAAAAATTTATTTATCTTATTATTAATCAAAAATTTCGTATATAGCTAGAACGACCCTCACAAATTGCAAAAACTAATTTGTTAAGAATTAATCGGATTGAAGCGATAGCATCATCATTCGCTGGAATCGGAATATCTGCTAGATCTGGGTCAGAATTTGTATCGATTAAACAAATCGTTGGAATTCCCAAAGTGATACATTCTCGAAGAGCCGTATATTCTTCTTGCTGATCAATGATTATTACAATATCGGGTAACCCCGTCATATATTTTATGCCACCCAGATATGTTTCCAAATGAGATAATTGTCTCTTGAACATAGCGGCATCTCTTTTTGGAAGAGAGTTCAGTTTCCCTGTCTTTTGCTCCGTTTTCAAGTCCCTGAACTTACGAAGTCTCGTTTCGGTAGTATACCAATTCGTTAACATACCTCCGAGCCATTTTTTATTAACATAATGACATCGAGCTCTTATTGCAGCCCGTGTTACTGAATCGGCTGCTTTTTTTTTTGTACCAACAATTAAGAATTGTTTTCCTGTGCTTGCTGCATCAAAAACCAAATCACAAGCTTCTGATAAAAAACGAGCAGTTCGAGTAAGATTTGTAATATGAATACCTTTACGCTTTGCCGATATAAAAGGTGCCATTCGAGGATTCCATTTCCGAGTATCATGGCCAAAATGAACTCCAGCTTCCATCATCTCTTCAAAAGTTATGTTCCAATATCTTTTTGTCATTTATCCCCACACGTTTTTTTTTTTTTAAGTGAAAAAAAAAAAAAACGAGACCAGGTATCCTGAAATAGTAATAAATAATTGTTCCGATGGAACCTTCTCTTTTATAGACGATTGGCCGTTAATATATAATCAGGTCATTCATTTTTTTTTTCTATTTATTATACTTTATTACTATTTATTATACTTTATTACCAAATCAAACGACTGCATTTAAAGGGATGAATGGAATGCTTCCTAAAAGCGCATTCAATCCTATATTTCTAATGTATCACAGAAAATTATTTGAAATGAAAAGAATCAAATAATTTTCTGTGATGGAACAAAAGATTTCGAATTTGTACTTCGAATAATTTTTTTTTTTTCAAGGTAATTTTGTTATATTGCCTTGACCGTGAACGGTGCATTATTCTTTTGAATCCGGTACCAACGGGTATCATTCCCCCTAAAACAACATTCTCTTTAAGACCTTTCAACCAATCAATACGACCCCGAAGAGCGGCTTTTGCTAAAACTCTAGCAGTTTCTTGAAAACTCGCTTCGGATATGAAACTTTGAGTATTCAGAGATGTTTTTGTTATTCCCAATAATAAAGCTCGGTAACAAATGGCTTCTTCCAAGGCACGCCCAGTTCGTTCTGCTCGCAATAATCCAATTAATTCACCAGGTAAAAATACATTAGACATTCCATCTTCTGAAACCAAGACTTTGGATGTTATTTGACGCACAATAATTTCGATATGTCTATTATGGATGTGTACTCCCTGGGATCGATAAACCTTTTGGATTTTATTAACCAAAGAAATACGACTTTGCGCTATAGTTAGCTCAGCACCAATCAAGAATCCCCAAGGAGTGCCGAGAATTCTTGTTATACACTCATTCCAAGCATCAATTCTTTTTTCGAGATTCATCGATATTGAATCAATCGAACGTATTTCTAATATCTGTTCCACTTTTGGAAGACCTTGTGTTATATCACTGGATCTCGATTTTTCATATATGAATGTAACTAAAATATCTCCTTGAGAAAGGATTTCTCCATAATGGCCGTGAATGGTTGCTCCTGGAGTCGCCAAATATGGGTTAGCCGATCTTATTATTACAGAATCCATTTGAACAGTTATAACTTGACCCGATTTTAGTGTTAGATGTGGTCCATTTTTCATTTTAGCTATACATATATTTTCAGAAATAAATTGTCCAAGACTAATTATTGTAAACGTTTTTTCACAATAATAATGATGGAGAAAATACCAATTCAAATGGAATGGATTCAAAACGATATTACTGTCTAGATCGGGTTTAAAAATTTTATCATTTTCGTCCATTAAATAATATTTAATTACTTGAAAAATTTCCGTTATTTTGTCAAGTTGGAAATTTTTCATTATTGATATTTGATTCTGAGTTATTAAACGGTAAAGTGAATAAAAATTTCCAACTTGACGGGCTATTCCTAAAGGGCCTAATGAATTATTATTATTCATTGGAATTTTAGGATTTTTTTTTATCCCATTGTGATATTTAACATTGTTGAATGGTCTTATTTGAAAACAATTAGATGATGACAAAATTATCCACGATCGGCATTCCTTATTTCTATTCAACAACATACGAATAGTTCCGTGATTTTGGCTAAGTGATTTTTGAATTTTTGTCTTGGAATGAATAGAAAAAAATGGATTGATATTAATCCGATCCGATTCATTATCCGCGATCAATCCTAAACCAGATGGGTCATTTCTTTTTCTGATATATGAAGTATCGATCGATTTTACTAAGTCAATTCTTAGAAAATACTCAATCAAACCATTTGTACTTACTTCAACAAAGGAAGAGGGGGCCTCCTCAATAGAAGGACTTTTTTTGCCTTGATCCCAATTCAAGACTAAACAAGTCCGAACTAATTGAATCCTTGTGTCGGAAATTCCCCGAATGGATTTTCCATTTCCATAAAGAATATAATTGACAACTTTGAGTTCCAGATTATCCCTTTCCTGGAATAGATCTTGGGGAAAAAGTTTTACAAAATCGATACTGTTCGGTATTTCATATAAAATTACAGGTCGAACCAAAACAAAATACCTTTTTTTGGTAGTTGCGATCCATTGGACATAGATCCAATTGTTCCTTTTTTTTGATTCCTTCCATTTTTTTTTTACCGTTCCGTGTGGTATCAAGATAGAACTGTGTCGGGATATCTTATCCCTCTCTCCGGGAAAATGGATATTTCCCGAAAATATTTTTAATTCGATTTTTTTTTTTTTCTTTTCGAATCGGACCAATCCGCCTACTCGACTTCTTATATTGAAAGTGATTGGTGTTCCTATTCCAACGAGACTATTATTCCGTACCATTATGGAAGAAGATTCGGGTAAAATATGCACTTCTTCGGGAATAAAAAAAAATCGATCTACTTTGATTTGGTATTTTGGCTTTAATTCTTTGATTCCTCGATACTCAATGAAATCTTCTTTTTGAAAAACGGAATGAATTCCTATAGTTCTATATTTAGTAATTCCTGAATTCTGTCTTCTGTATTGAGGATCATCGAAATAAGCCAAAATACTATTTCTATGAAAAATACCATTGATAGGTATTTCAATGGAAACACCAGAAGGGTGCATTAGTTCGTTCTTTCGTTCTTGAATCGATTGGAATGGAATAAGAAATCGATTTCTTCGTCTTTTGGCCAATAAATAAAAAGTATCGTGAAAAATAGCAGGATACATTAAATGAGAATGATCCGTACATATCATTTGATTAAATATTGAATAATTGCTAATCCCCTTTTCTTTTGTACCAAAAGTCTTCAAACTTAATAATTTTAGTTTTACTTCATCATTACTTACTAAAAGATTAGAAATATTTCTTTTTCCAGTAGAAATGTTAATTTGATCTTGATCCTTGCGAAGTAAAAAATGGATTGTATCAGACCTGCACGACTTTCCTGATAAGATCCATAAATGACTTGTTTTTGGTAAGATATGTACATTACTATACAAAAATTCGGATGCATGGTACACATCGGTACTCCAATGCATTTCCCCCTCGGAGTCAGAATAAATATGTTTTCGAACCCTTTCTTTCAAATTGAAAGTATATGTTCCCGCGCGGATCTCAGCAATCACTTGTTCTGATTTTACATATTGATCATTTTGAACTAATAGAAAACTTTTTGGTGGAATAATCACGTTATGTATAATATCGTCACTTTCAATAGTTACATACAAGTCTATCTTACATATAAAAGCAGGATATCCATGACGTGTACGTGTAGGGTGAACTAAATCTTCATTAAATTTTATTTTTCCATTCGAGGGGGCTCGCACATATTCCGCAGTACCCCCTGTGAATACTCCACCAGTATGAAAAGTTCTTAATGTTAGTTGAGTTCCCGGTTCACCAATAGATTGACCAGCAATAATACCTACAGCTTCTCCCAATTCTACCAGGTCCCCATGAATAGGACTCCGCCCATAACACAATCGGCAGATCCAAGACGTATTCCTACAGGTAAAGGGGGTTCGAATAAATATTGGTTGTGTTTGAAAAGTTATGAATCGATTGATAAGTCCAATTCCAATATCTTGATTTCTAACGACAATGCACCGTGAACCGATATATATATCGTCTGCTACTACACGACCAATTAATGTTTGTATCAAAATTCTTTCTGGTATCATTCCATTTCGGGGATTTACAGAAATCCCGCGAATCGTACCGCAATCTGTTCGACGTACAACAATGTGTTGAACCACTTCAACAAGTCGACGTGTAAGATATCCAGCATCTGATGTTCGTACAGCAGTATCCACAACCCCTTTACGGGCTCCGTAGCAAGAAATTATATATTCTGTTAAAGACAGTCCTTCCCGTAAATTGCTTTGAATGGGTAAATCAATCATTTGTCCTTGTGGATCTGACATTAATCCTCTCATTCCGACTAATTGGTGCACTTGAGATGCATTTCCTCTAGCTCCTGAAAAAGACATTATATAGACTGGATTAAAGGGGTCAGTCATCCTAAAATTAGGATTCATTTCTTGTCGCAAATATTCGCTTGTAGCATACCATATTTCAATGGATTGGCGTAATTTTTCTACCGCATGTACATTCCCATAATGATTATGTTTTTCCAAAATATAACTTTGTTGTTCAGCATCTTGGACTAGCCATCCTTTAGAAGGTATTGTTAAAAGATCATCAATTCCTAATGAAATAGATGTAGCAGTAGCTTGACGGAACCCTAGAGTCTTTACTTGATCCAGGATGTGTGATGTATATGCCATTCCGAAATGGTCTATTAATCTGCTAATAAGTCGTTTAATGGCAGTTCCACCTATCACGTTATTGTGAAAGACTAGATTGGCCCCTTCTGCCATAAGTACCTCCATATTCCACTCAGTGGGATTCTGTTCGACAATGAATTTGAGTGAATGATTGGAAAACTTCCTTTTCTTTATGTTTATTCACGTAGAAAATTGAAAAGATGCTAGTTGACCTGAATTTACGCCAGTATCATACCATAAATTTACCTAGCTGGATATCAACACTAACCATCTATATGATTAGATCCCATATGAATCGGCTCGAGAAAAACCTTGTATAGCTTCTTCAATTTCTCGATAAAAAGAAATATGACCAACAGTGGTTCTAATGTATATACAACGAATTTCTTTTTTTATACTTCTTATTACTAAATAATCTCCATAAATTTCATAATAGGTACCAAAAGATTCATAGTGAACTTCGATAGGAACTTCTCTTGAAGACATAATGCATTGATCTATTCGCCACCGGAGCCAAAAAGGACTATCTAAATTTAGTCTTTTCTGTCGATAAGCTCCAATTGCATCATAGGAATTGCAAAAAAAGGGTTCTTTTTTTTTCATATACTTAGAGTGATTCTTGCTAATTTTTTCATTTTTAGAATTTCTGCAATTAAACGGATTATACCTGTTTGCACAAATACCTCGACGATTTCCGCTAGTTAATATGTAAAGTCCTATAAGCATATCTTGAGTTGGTACGCAAATGGGATCCCCAATAGCCGGAGACAAGAGGTTTGTATGAGAAAACATAAGTAAACGAGCTTCTGCTTGAGCCTCCAAAGATAAAGGCACATGAACAGCCATTTGATCCCCATCAAAGTCTGCATTGAATCCCTTACACACTAATGGATGTAAACAAATAGCACGTCCTTCTACTAAAATAGGTTCAAATGCCTGTATGCCCAATCTATGCAAAGTAGGCGCTCTATTCAGCAATACTGGATGCCCCCGCATAACTTCTTCAAGTATTTCCCATACAATCGGTTCTTTTTCCCGTATTTTACTCTTAGCAACTCCTATGTTCGAAGCAAAATCTTTTTGAATTAAACCACGAATTAGAAATGTCTGAAATAGCTCGATTGCTATTTCGCGGGGCAATCCACATCGATGTAATGAAAGTGATGGACCTACGACAATAACAGAACGCCCCGAATAATCAACTCGTTTTCCAAGCAGAGTCTCTCGAAATCTTCCCTCTTTGCCCTCAATTATATCTGAAAACGATTTGTAAACTTTATTATGGCCGTCCCTCATTGGTTGTCCGCGGATTCCATTATCAAGGAGTGTATCCACGGCTTCTTGTACCAACTTTTCTTGACACATTACTAATTCCCCTGGTGTAGATCTATTTCTTGTTAATAGGTCAATAAGAGTATTGTTCCGATAGATAACTCTTCTATAGAGTTCATTAATATCCGAACTCATTAGTTTCCCTCCATCTATTTGAATAATTGGTCTTAATTCGGGAGGAAGAACTGGTAAGAGACATAAAACCATCCATTCTGGTTCTATATTTGTTCGGATAAAGTGCTTAGCTAATTCCATGCGTCGAACCAAAAAATTCTTTCTTCTTCCTACTTTTCGATCTTCCCATTCATTTTCATTGTCAGTGGATCCCTTTTCTCCTAATTGTTTCCATTCTACCAACGAAGAATCCATAATAATTCTTAAATCCAGATCAACTAATTGTTCTCGTATAGCACCTGCTCCACTAGAAATTTCTCTATTTCGAAATGTATCGAAACCTTGAGTAGCAAAAAAGAGTGGGATACTGTATTTCCAAGATTGGATTTCATATTCGAATGAACCTCGTAATCGTAAGAAAGTGGGTTTTTTAACTATGGGCCTAGCAAACGAAAAATTTGGATAGGATCCAATAAGATGGATCTCCCCCTTTGAAAATCGGACGTGAGGGTTTCCTCTCATCCGGCTAAAGTATTTACACACAATTAAAGATAAAGAAAGGGGTTTCCGTTTTCAAATTTTTGAAAACCTCTAATCTAAAATAAAAAAGGGTTTACTCTTTACTCAAGTTATCAATACAGACGAAGCAACATTTCATTGATACATTCTTCTTTGTTTCTGAATTCTTTATGCAATTCGAAATTACGACAGAAATAAAATGTAAAATTCTTGAGTAGTCTACCTCCCTTCGAATGAGGAATCCTCTAAAATAAAATTTTTAATAAAAAAAGGAATATCCTCGAATTCATAAGAGATTTCTTTGTCTATGTATCATACCATTTGATCTTTTAGGTCAAGACGTCACCTCGACGGTTATGCCACGATGTCTTTAAGCCTATATGCGATAGATAGACTTCGGCAATCATGATATATTCTATTTTATTCTTTGAACTTAATTTAAGTTCTTAAAAAAAAAAGAGATGAAATAATTAATTCCACAAAAAAATTATTTTTTTTCACAAGGTACGTACAGTTCTAAATAAATATTTATTTAGAACTGAATTGACCATAGACCAATTCCCTTATTGATTTGGGAGTATTCAATACACCCATGAATTCTGAGCTTCATGTTACTCATCCCAAGAGACATGCCAGATAGAGGACATTCCAATTTAATTGAATGGAATGACAGTTTATCATTTCAAATCTGTACAATAAGAATTTTTATCAAATCACACATCGCAGTATACTAGACCTTCTAATTCTTTAAGAGGTTTATCTAAAAGGCTCGCAATATAACTAGGAAGACGTTTCAAATACCACACATGGGTTACTGGACATGCTAGTTTTATATACCCCATTTGATATCTACGTACCCGAGAATCGACAAATTCTACTCCGCATTGTTCACAAAATTTTGGTTGGTCTTTTTTATCTCCGATTACTCGATAATTTCCACAAGCACAAATCCCACTTTTTATAGGCCCAAAAATTCGTTCACAAAATAATCCATCTTTTTCAGGCTTATTGGTTTTGTAATGAAGAGTATAGGGTTTTGTGACCTCTCCAACAATTTCTCCATTAGGTAAGATTTTTTTTGCCCAAGCACTTATTTGTTCAGGAGAAACTGATCCAATTCGAAGGTGTTGATGTTTATACTGATCAATCATAGAATAAAATTTCTGATTCAGTCCAATTAAACTTCCTTCCTTTGAATCTGGAAGTCTTTCTCAGATACAAGGAAATGATTCAGTTCCAGAGCCAAAGATCGTAGTTCTCGAACGAGCAATCGAAAAGATTCTGGAGCATCCACAGGTTTAGGTATTGTTCCTCCAATAATCGTAGTTCCGAGTACTTCTTGACGAGCTTTAATATGATCAGATTTATAAGTCAGCATCTCTTGTAAAATATGAGCAACACCGAACCCCTCGAGCGCCCAAACCTCCATTTCGCCTACCCGTTGTCCTCCTTGTTTCGCCCTTCCTTTAAGGGGTTGTTGTGTAACAAGTGCATAATGTCCAGTGGAACGTCCATGTATTTTATCATCAACTTGATGAATTAATTTCAAGATATAAGGCTTTCCTATTATAACAGGCTGTTCAAAAGGATTCCCTGTTCTTCCATCAAATATTCCGCTCTTTCCCGGATACTCGGGTTCAAAGATCCATGGATTCGATGTTTGTTTACTGGCTTCATATAATTCAGAAAACACAAGTTTTCTGGAAGCCTCCTGTTCATATCTCTCATCAAAAGGTGCTATTCGATAATGTCTATTTAGCATACTCCCAGCTAATCCGAGGGAACATTCCAATATCTGTCCTACATTCATTCGTGAGGGTACCCCTAACGGGTTGAAGAGCATATCAACGGGTCTTCCATCTTGCAAATAAGGCATATCCTGTCGAGACAAAATCTTTGAAACGATACCTTTATTTCCATGTCTCCCGGCCACTTTATCACCTACTTTAATTTCACGTTTCTGTGAAATATATATATGAATCGTTTCTGGATTATAGCTAGAACCTGCTTTTTTTTGGATCCATCTCACATCAATAACTCGGCCCCTACCACCTATAGGTAGTTTTAGACAAGTTTCCTTTGAGGTCGATACCTGAATCCCAAGTATAGCTCGTAATAATCTATCTTCCGGAGCATATGAGGATTCTTTCGCCATTTGAGGCGTTAATTTACCCACTAAAATATCCCCCGTTTCTACCCAAGATCCCAGAATCACAATTCCATTTTTGTCTAAATTTCGGAGTAAATGGGCTTCTAGATGTGGAATTTTATTAGTGATTCTTTCAGGACCATGGCTTGTCACATGAGTCTGAATTTCATATTTACGTATGTGAAAAGAAGTATAAATATCTTCATAGACCAGACGTTCACTAATGAGTACAGCATCTTCAGAATTGTAACCTTCCCATGGCATATAAGCTACTAATACGTTTTTTCCCAAAGCGAGTTCACCGCCAACAGTAGCAGCACCATCTGCTAAAATTTGTCCCTTTTTTACGTATTTACCTTTATGAACCTGGGATTTTTGATGCATGCAAGTATTTTTGTTGGAACGTTGATATATAATTAATGGAATACTTAGAGCATTCCCATTTCCAAATAAAAGGATCTTGTCAGTATCGTTATCAATGATCTTTCCTGCGTGTTCGGCTATAGCGGGAACTCCTGAATCTAAGGCCACTTGGCGTTCCAATCCAGTTCCAACAATGCACTTTTCGGACCGAGAAAGAGGAACTGCTTGACGTTGCATATTAGAACTCATTAAAGCTCGATTCGCATCATTATGCTCGATAAAAGGAATCAGGGAAGCTCCAATAGAAAAATATTGGAATGGAAAAATACTTCGAAGATGAACCTGTTCCCATGCAATAGTTATAAATTCTTGACGGTATCGAGCTGGAACAATCTGCTCCTCCTGAATATCTCGATTCAGTGCTAAAAAATTTCCCGTCGCTACCATATAGTATTCATCTCTACTTGGTGATAAATAAAGCATTCGTATTCGTTTTGATCTCTCAGAAATTTCAAAAAATGGACTTTCTATAGACCCCCAACGGCCAATCCTTGCGTGAATTGCCAAGGATCCAATAAGTCCTACATTGATTCCTTCCGAGGTGTCAATTGGACAAATGCGTCCATAGTGACTAGGATGGATATCCCGTATCCGAAAACTAGCAGTTCGCCCCGTCAATCCTCCAGGACCCAAATAACTCAATTTTCTCCCATGAACTATTTGGGTCAATGGATTGGTTCGATCTAAAACTTGAGATAATGGGTGTAATCCAAAAAACGATTCATAAGTGGTTGTTAATGGAGTTGAAGTCACTAAATTCTGAGGAGTCGGTATCAATTTATATCTAATTGCTCCAGATATCGTTCCTTCAATTATATTTTCTAAACGAACAAGAGCCAATCCAAATTGATCTTGTAATAGATCTGCTACGGAACGAATACGTTTATTTTTCAAATGATTCATATCGTCAAGTGTACCCATTCCAAATTTCATTCCAATCAAATGATCCGCAGCTGTCAATATATCTCGCGGTAACAAAAATGTATTGTTCTCGGGTATATCAAGATTCAGTCTTCGGTTCATATTTCGGCGACCAATCCCTCCTAATTCACATCTTTGTTGAAAAAATTTTTTTTGTAATTCCGTACATAAAGATTCAGGAAATATGGGATCTCCGCCTACACAAGCAAATTGTCGATAAAACTCCAAAATGGCATTTTCTTTTGACCCTATTTTTTTTTCCTCCTTTTCATTGAGGAAAGACATAAAAATTTCGGGGTAGCAAACGTTCTCAAGAATTTCGCTTAAATTCGAACCCATAGCTGATGATAGAACTAGAATAGATATTTTCTGTTTCCTACTTACACGAGCCCATATCCTTGATTTTCTATCAATTTCTAACTCTAATCTTCCCCCCCAATCTGATATTATTGTGCCAGTATAGACTGAAATTCCTTTATGGTCCAACTCTGAACGATAATAGATACCAGGGCTTTGCAATATTTGATTGATTACAATTCTGTATATTCCATTTACTATAGAAGTTCCCAGAGAATTCATTAGAGGAATGTTTCCAATAAAAATAATTTGTTCTTGGATATCCCTACTGTTTTTCCAAATTAATCCCGCGGATATATATAATTCAGAGGAATATGTAAGTGATTCATATACAGCATCTTTTTCTTTTATCGAGGGTTCTACCAATTGATATGTTTCCACAAATAACTGAAATTCAATTTCTTGATCCGTATCTTCAATTTTTGGAAACTTTAAAAGTTCTTCTGTTAAGCCCCGATCAATGAATCTACAAAATCCTTCAAATTGGATTTGATTCAATCCGGGTAGTGTAGACATTCCTTCATTTCCAACCCCAAGCATTTTCAATTTCCCCTTTTATTTTATAGAAAATATCCTATGATTTGCTGTCATTCTTCGTTGAATCACATGAATCGATTTAGCAATAATGGAATTTCTGGTCTTTTTACTTTACTGAATCACATGAAATTTTACCGAACTACGTCTATGAAATACCTATTATGAAAACAGGAGATTTTATACTCAAATTGGAATTTGCAACAAAACAAACAAATAGAATCTAACTTGTAATATAAATCGAAACAAATTGATAAATTTCACCTAGACTTGGGGTATTTTATAGACAATTTATTTATTTTTTTTTTTTCGAATTTGAGAATACGATTGCAGTGCATAAAAAGACTTGGATTTATTAAACATGCATAGATCTAACTTCCGCTATAGCTATCTCTATATGTCTCTTACTGCAGTCCTATTTGTTCGGGACAGCACATGTTATGTTGTGTTCATTTATTAATCTATTTAATGAAAAATTGGCAAAAAAATGAAAGCACGAGAATTTATCGAAAATTCCCGATAATATAGGTATGTGTAACAACGAAAATGCATGTTCTGGGGTTGACATAGATTAACAGTTGCTGTTATAATTGAAATAGAGAAGGATTAAAAAAAAATAATAATATTGATTGGTTATGTATCAATTTCCATTTTTTTTCTCATTAAGAAAGAATAGATTAAGATTCAAGAATTATTCAGGAATTTGTCGTTAACGGTTGCTATTTGTGCTGAAATTTTGACTTTTCTTTTGTGACTGATAAGGTATACATTTGTTTTCAATAGAAAAAGGGGATTAAAGAAAACGGAATTTAAGATACAAACACATCAAAAAAAAGAATTTTACAAACCCATTTTTGTTTTTTTGAGAGAAGGAGGGGTATTCGGATATATTTTTTTGTATTATTTTGGCGATATGGCCGAGTGGTAAGGCGGGGGACTGCAAATCCTTTTTCCCCAGTTCAAATCTGGGTGTCGCCTGATCGATAAGAGAATTCAAATCGTTTATTTCGTTTTGTTGATATAGAAAACTTTTTCTTTTTTTTACAGCGCAAGCTAGTGTAGGAATAAGGGACTAGTTTGATGCTAAATTCTAAGCATCGGGAAGTTTGTTCTCTAAAATGTTCTAAATATTTTCGTCTCAGATTCAACGAAAAATTCATTAGAGGGGTGAAAAGGAATAGATCAATCTTGAAATGATTGTTCTTTTATTTCACTACTAGTGTAGTGTCCATCTACTTTGTTGGGTCTTTAATCTTTAATTAGATTCGATAGGTCGGATGGGGAATATAATTCCAGGAAGGTGTTGAAGAAAAACCTTGTATACAAACTTATGGTAAAGTATATGAACGCTTCTTCATTTATTCCATATTAGTTAGATTCATGAAATTGAATCTCTAATTAGATTTCTTTTATTATTCTATAAAAAATAGAATAATATTAAAAAAATCCAAAGTAAAAGAATTTTAGAGGATGTTTTACAATTGGTTTAGAGAACGAATCGGGAGACAATCAAATGGAAATAAGAGATGCAAATAAGAGTCTGAGTATGCAAAGAAATCTATCTTGATTCTATATTTTAAATTTATGCTTAATTTAATATTTTTCAATTCTACTAGAAATCAGGTAAGAACTTGTTAGATGTTCTAATTGGATGTTTCGTCAATGGTGTTATGACGGAATCTTTTTTTGACTCTGTACCAGCGATTCCACTATTATTATAAGATATTATAAAATTTTTAGTGAAAAATAAAAACGAAAATAATACAAGAAAAATTAGTAAACAATAATAATAAAATTTATTCATATTGATAGAGATAGGAGACAAAATTTACATGGATATAGTAAGTCTTGCTTGGGCTGGTTTAATGGTAGTTTTTACATTTTCCCTTTCCCTTGTAGTATGGGGAAGAAGTGGACTCTAAGAGGACTACTAATTGAGTTAAGGGATCAAAATGTCTCAATTATTTTATAGCTAAGTTCTTCCATTTTTTAACTATTGAATTTTGTTATTTTATTAATACTAATTAATTACTAATTAATGATTAATGAAATGCAATTCGATACTTCATTTTGAAACTCTATTGTATTCCAGTGGTGTAACATAATATTAAAAAAAAAAATACTCTTTAAATCAAACAAATATTTGAATTGTTCCCATCTTATTGTCCCGGGAATACAGATAATTGGAAACGGATTACTACTCCAAACTTAATTCTTTTTAAGATTTATATTGCGATGAACTGGTTACCACCAATCTTTTCTCAATATGAAAAACTTTTTCATCGAATCCCCTGATCAGTTGTCAATTATTTAATCAATTCATTTTTTTGGAATACTAAAAATAAAAAGATTCTTTTTTTTTAAGTAAAACATTCCATTTTTACCATACCGTAATAGATAGTATAGTAGAAAGAAATAGATTTGATTTCTTTCTACTATACTATATGGATTTCATAGAATTCTGCTGATTGTAGTCTGATCATTTTATTTAAAAGAAAGACCCGAAATGGAAACCCTTTTTCTTTATTCAATCATTGTCATCGCATTGATAAGAAATAAGAAGTCATGTTTAATTAAAATTAGTCACTTTGACTTACCGTTTTTACGTAAATTATAAGTAAAAAGGCAGTAGGAACTAGAATGAAGAGTGCAGTAGCTATAAATGCGAGAATATTGACTTCCATAATCTCTATGTTTTCTTTCTCTTTTATTTCTAATAAATACTTCGGGATTTAATCCCATAGAAATGAAAAATCTTTCGTCAGTAAATTCATTGGTATAAATTTTATCTCAATTTTATCTCAATTTTATCTCGATGATATAAAATCGGATCAATATCACGAATAACAATATCTGAGCTATCAAATCAATTTATCGTCGAGAATTAAATAGTATAACATAGGAAGATCTTTTATCCATACCAAATAAAAAAATTACTTTCTGATGCAATGAAAAATTCCTTTTTCTAAATTCCTTTTTCTTTCTTCGTCCGAACCTTTACCTTAAACTAAAAAAGAAAAGAGGAATCCCTGTTAGAAATGATATTTTTTGGATTTCTATCCATCGGGACTGACGGGACTCGAACCCGCAGCTTCCGCCTTGACAGGGCGGTGCTCTGACCAATTGAACTACAATCCCAGGGAAAAGTTGTATAGCATACATATTCTTACTATTTCATTCAAACCCTTTGTTTTTCGATTTTAGATTCGAACCCCTGTACTCTAACTGAAAGAGGCAGACTTATATCTTGATATTTTTATGGGTCTGCACTTTAGCGAGATCGACACGGATTATTCGCAATCCGTTCCTTATTGCTAACTTGATTGAAAAATCAATCAATCAAGGAAACAAAAAAGACTCTTTTTTTACTTTAATCCTTTCCTAAGACTTTATACTTTTAAATCCCGATAGGGATTTTTCAAAATCCGGATTTGTGGAAAAAATATGTAATATGGAAAAAAGAAATAGCACTCGAGATTTTATTCTTCTGTATGGGAGCCCATTGGTGATTTTCAGAGAACACCAAATGGGTTATATCATTTCATGGTGGATCAGCAAATTTTTGGGCCGAGCTGGATTTGAACCAGCGTAGACATATTGTCAACGAATTTACAGTCCGTCCCCATTAACCGCTCGGGCATCGACCCAGGAAGAATCCATTTTAGTCTTTCTTGATAATCCCTGATCAATTTCCTTTTGTAGTACCCTACCCCCAGGGGAAGTCGAATCCCCGTTGCCTCCTTGAAAGAGAGATGTCCTAAACCACTAGACGATGGGGGCATACTTGCCCGACCTCCATTCTACTATGTTCATACATAGTATGAACAGTTTTTTGAAATTGTCAATATAATGGAATGATATGATTCGATCAGAAGGATCTTTCAGAATTCCTTAAAATATCATTTTGATTTCGAAATTGTTCATTCCAATCACCAATCTATAAAAAAAATAATGCGAAAGAAAACAAAAGAAAGAGAGAATCCTTTCAGGGAATGATTGATTTTCTGCAACAGGCGCGGCATTAACACCTCATTTCTTTCACTTTCATTCAGTGTTAAGAAGATTGAATTAGTGGGTACACGTATCAATGAAATGAATTTTGTGTTCTGATGAAGATGATTTCAATTCGAATCGGTTTTGAAAAAATCCATTCCATTAATATTTATCAAATCCAATATCAAAAAATCATTTTTTTAACTATACTCACTACAATTTATTGTTCGTTAAAAAGTTGCTATGTACAAAAAATAGATCTATTCTATATATATATAATTTTATATAATTTGAGTATATGCAGTAACAAATAGATAGATGTACTAAACTCATATCCATATTGGATGGTTGGGGAATTGACTCAAATGGAGCCCCTTTAACTCAGTGGTAGAGTAACGCCATGGTAAGGCGTAAGTCATCGGTTCAAATCCGATAAGGGGCTTTTCTGTCAAAAAATGACAACAGTCGTATTCCGATTTGAAGGAAGAATAGAGATATTCTTCATATTTGTAAGAAGGTTCTCTTTGTAAAAAAAAACTAAGGAATAGTTGAATTTCATTAAAAAATCGAGTTTTTATTCGA